ATGTCAACAATAACACGATGACTACTATCAACCAACCACAAAGACATTGGGACCTTGTACTTTCTATTTGGGGCTATAGCCGGATTTACTGGTTCAACCGTTAGCCTAATGATCCGAATACAGCTAATCCAACCAGGACAAAGCAGCGGAGACTCCATATACAATACATTCATTACACTGCACGCATTCATTATAATCTTCTTTATAGTAATACCAATCATAATTGGAGGATTCGGGAATTGACTAGTACCTTTAATACTTGGTGCCCCGGACATAGCATTTCCACGTATAAACAATATAAGCTTCTGGCTCCTACCCCCATCTTTCTTTTTACTTTTAATATCATCTAAATTTGGTGAGGGCGTCGGCACAGGATGAACCATCTACCCACCATTAGCAGCCAACCTAGCACACTCCGGCCCATCTATAGATATAACAATCTTTGCCCTACATTTAGCCGGGGCCTCTTCAATCCTTGGTGCAATTAATTTCATCACTACATGTGTTAACATGAGCCCCCACTCAATAACCCCGTACAACTGACCCCTATTCGTCTGATCTGTATTCTTTACCGCCATCTTATTATTACTGGCCATTCCAGTTCTAGCAGCAGCTATTACTATACTTCTAACAGATCGAAATCTAAACACAACATTTTTTGACCCAGCCGGAGGCGGAGACCCAATTTTATTCCAACACTTATTCTGATTTTTTGGCCACCCAGAAGTATATATTCTAATTTTACCAGGATTTGGAATTATCTCACACATTGTAACCCACTACTCTGGAAAAAAAGAGCCTTTTGGATACCACAGCATAGTATGAGCAATACTTGCTATTACCACACTCGGATTTATTGTCTGAGCACATCATATATTTACAGTAGGACTAGACATTGACACACGAGCATACTTCTCCGCAGCAACAATAACTATTGCAGTTCCAACAGGCATTAAAGTATTCAGCTGAGCTGCCACAATCTTTGGCGGAAAAACTAAATGAAATGTCCCTATATTATGAGCAACAGGCTTTATTTATCTATTCACAATAGGCGGACTAACAGGAATTATACTATCAAACTCATCACTAGACACACTATTACATGACACATACTATGTAGTTGCACACTTCCACTATGTACTATCAATAGGCGCCGTGTTTGCCATTATAGCCGGAATTGTATATTGATTTCCGATACTAACTGGCTATACACTAAATCAGCGGATAGCCAAAGCCCAATTCTGAATTATATTTACAGGGGTAAATATCACCTTCTTTCCACAACACATATTAGGACTAGCAGGAATGCCACGACGATACTCAGACTTCCCAGACACATATGCCATATGAAACAGTATGTCCTCACTTGGCTCAATTATCTCAATAATTGGGGCGATAATACTAATCGGACTAATATGAGATGCCTTTGCAAAAAAACAAAAAGCACCAACAACCCAAACTGACAAAAAAACACAAGAATGAACTCAAGGATGTCCACCACCAAGCCATACCTTCACAACTCAACCATTCGTCATGTCACAAGAAAGGAGGGACTCGAACCCTCTAAAACTGGTTTCAAGCCAACAGCAATCCTCTTCACCTCTTTCTTCGAGGCCCTAGTATAACAATTACATGATTCTGTCAGAATCAAAATACAGACACACTGTGAACCTCAAAATGTCAGAACCAATACAAATCTCATTATGCAATGCACTTTCACCTATAATAGAAGAATTTCTGTACTTTAACGATTATGCCTTAACAATATTACTAATAATTTGACTCTCAGTAATAGCTACCCTACTAGCCATCACAACAACAAAATTATATGACATCACACCAACCGACGCCAACCATCTAGAATTTATATGAACCCTGTTACCAGTACTAGTGCTAATATTTATTGCCATGCCATCAATACGAACCCTTTATCTACTAGAAGACCAAGAAACCCCACATATCACCATTAAAGCACTAGGACATCAATGATACTGAAGCTATCAATATTCAGACTACGAAAACGTAGCCTTCGACTCCTACATAATCAAAGAACAAGACCTACAAAACGGAGCTCCACGCCTGTTAGAAGTAGACAACCGAATAACCTTTCCAACAAAATCAACAGTGCGACTCCTAGTATCAGCAGAAGATGTATTACATTCATGAACTCTACCAACCCTGGGAATAAAAACAGACGCAATCCCAGGACGTCTAAACCAACTAATCTTCACCACAATACGACCCGGAGTATTCTACGGACAGTGTTCAGAAATTTGCGGCACAAACCACAGTTTTATGCCAATCGCCGCAGAATCAGTCCAAATAAAATACTTTGAAAACTGAATCAGCACACTATAGCAGACCCACTAGGAAGCTTGCAAAGCACTAGCCTTTTAAGCTACAGAAGAGAAACCCTCCCAAGTGACATGCCACAACTAGACCCATCAAACTGATTTCACATTTTTATGACTACATGATTAACCATTATTTTAATAATAATAAAAATCACACGAATCCGCACCTACACAAAACCAAAAAATCCACATTCAAAGACAAAAACACAACCATGAACCTGACCATGATAACAAACTTATTTGATCAATTTGCCCCGCCACAAATATTTGGACTAACATTAACACCAATCACCATTATACTTCCGCTACCCTTAATAGTAGTTTCAACCAACCGCCTCATTGGCAATCGCACAACCACCCTAATAACATGAATCATTAAAAAAACCACAAAACACTTCATGCTACCCATATCAAAAAAAGGACAAAAATGAGCCCCAATACTAACCTCGCTATTTTTACTACTATTAATAGTAAACATTATTGGAATACTCCCATACACCTTTACGCCAACTACGCAACTATCCATAAACATAGCTCTAGCAATCCCACTATGATTAGGAACTGTCCTAACCGGACTACGCACACAACCATCCATAACATTAGCTCATCTTCTCCCAGAAGGAACGCCGACACTACTCATCCCAGTTTTAGTTATCATCGAAACAATTAGCCTACTAATACGCCCACTCGCACTAAGCGTACGACTAACTGCCAACTTAACCGCAGGTCACCTACTATTACAACTTATCTCAACGACATCACTTATAACAACAAAACTATCCATAATGCTTGTACCACTACCAACTTTACTATTAATCCTATTAATAATACTAGAACTTGCCGTCGCCATAATCCAAGCCTACGTATTTACACTTCTAGTCTGCCTATACTTACAAGAAAACACATATGACACATCAAATACACCCATTTCATATAGTAACACCAAGCCCATGACCAATTTTAGCAGCCATATCAGCATTCACATTAACCTCTGGCCTAGTCACATGAATACATTCAAAAACAACAACTCTAATGAGCTTAGGCTTACTAACAACACTATTGACTTCATACCAATGATGACGAGATATTGTACGAGAAGGAACGTTTCAAGGACATCACACTAAAAACGTACAAAAGGGACTCCGATATGGGATAATTCTATTCATCTCATCAGAAGTCTTATTTTTCTTCGGCTTTTTCTGAACTTTTTTCTTCCTAAGCTTCAACCCAACTTACAACCTGGGTATACAATGACCACCAAAAGGCATCTTAACATTAAATCCATTCGAAGTTCCCCTCTTAAACACAATAGTATTATTAGCCTCAGGGTTTACCGTAACATGAGCCCACCATTCCCTAATAGAAGGCTTTCGAAAAAAAACAATTACCGCCCTCACACTAACCATCATTCTAGGAATAACCTTTACCCTCCTACAAGCTATAGAATATTATGAAGCATCCTTCACAATATCAGACAGTGTGTATGGCGCAACCTTCTTCCTAGCCACAGGATTCCATGGACTGCATGTAATCATTGGAACAACCTTCCTAACAGTTTGCCTAGCACGACAAAGCTTTTTCCATTTCACAACAACCCACCATTTTGGATTTGAAGCCGCCGCCTGATACTGACATTTCGTAGACGTAGTATGAATTTTCCTATTCACATCAATCTATTGATGAGGATCCTATCATTTTAGTATAACATAATACAAACGACTTCCAATCGTTAAACCTTATAAACTAAGAAGTGATAATTAGCCTAATAACAACCATAGTCACATCCATAACAATCCCACTAATCTTAATTACATTTAATCATTGAGCACCAAAAACAAACCCAGACACTGAAAAACTATCACCATACGAATGCGGCTTTTCCCCACTAGAAAATGCACGACTACCATTTTCCATACAATTTTTCCTAATCGCAATCTTCTTCCTTCTATTCGACCTTGAAATTGCACTACTACTCCCGGTACCATGAGCATTAAATATTACACCATCTACCACAATAACATGAACCATTGTACTCATTCTCCTACTAACACTCGGACTAATACACGAATGAAATCAAGGCGCCCTAGACTGAACAAAATTAGAGATTAGTTTAATACCAAAACAGCTATCTTCGAAATAGCAACTTTAGAAACACCCTAAATCTCTACATGATACAAACATACTTCCTATTAGCAGCCGCCTTTCTAATGAGCTTAGCCGGAATTTCAATAAATCGAACACATCTAATATCAATACTCCTGTGCATTGAAACCATAACCCTAATCTTATTCATTTCAATAGCTATAACATCTATAAACAATACAAACACAATATTAATTCCACTAGTCATAATCGCAATCAGCGCCTGTGAAGCCAGCGCAGGCCTTACATTAATAACAATTACTTCACAAAAAAACACCAACGACCACGTAAAAAACCTAAATTTACTAAAATGCTAAAAATTTTAATCCCAACAATAATACTAATCCCAACAGCCGCCCTCCTAAAACAAAATATCCTATTTACAGCCCTTACATCATACTCAATAATCATAACCCTATTAAGCCTACAGTGACTTCATATGCCAATAATACTCACAGGCTTCTTTCTAAATCAACATCTATTTATTGACCAAATCTCCGCCCCATTAATTATTATATCCTACTGACTACTACCAATAATAATCATAGCAAGCCAAAATCATCTAAAAACAGAACCAAACGCCCGAAAACAGGCCTTCTTAATAAACATGGCTATTCTACAAACACTACTAGTTTTAGCAATGTCAACTAACAACATAGCCACCTTCTACATCCTATTTGAAGCAACACTTATCCCAACACTAATCATTATCACACGATGGGGAAGCCAGCCAAAACGACTAATAGCCGGAACCTACTTCATGTACTACACCTTAATCAGCTCAATTCCTTTATTAATTGCAATCCTATTTATTTATAACCAAAAAAACCACCTAAACTTACTAATAATACCACTAATTAAACAAGAAATAAATAACCAACTAACAAACAACATCCTACTAATCTCATGTATTATAGCATTTTTAGTAAAAATACCCATATACGGACTTCACCTCTGACTACCAAAAGCACATGTTGAAGCCCCAATTGCTGGGTCAATAGTCCTAGCAGCTGTGTTATTAAAACTAGGCGGATACGGAATCTTACGAATCTGCCCAACAAACTTAACACAAACAATCCTCCTATACCCAACAATCGCTTTATCCCTATGAGGACTAATCATAACCGGCCTTACCTGCCTACGACAGACAGATCTAAAGGCTCTCATCGCTTACTCCTCAGTCGGTCACATAGGACTAGTAACCGCTGCCCTAATAATCCAAACCCCATGAAGCACTTCCGGCACAATTACCCTAATAATCGCCCACGGATTAACCTCATCAATACTATTCTGCTTGGCCAACATAATATATGAACGAACAAACACCCGAATATTAGCAGCCATACGAGGCATACATAAAACTATACCAATAATAACCTTTTACTGACTAATTGCAAATCTAACAAACCTAGCCATACCACCAACAATTAACCTAATAGGAGAACTACAAATCATGGCCGCACTATACAACTGATCACCACAAACCGTCATCATAACTGCCACAGGCACAGTAATTACAGCAATATATTCATTACAAATATTTATAGCCACACAACAAGGGGGACTACCAAAAGATTCAAAAAAAATATACCCACCCCACACTCGAGAACTATTAATCCTAATAATACATGCCACCCCAATTTTACTTCTAACACTAAATCCACAACTAATTTCATATTAACGCCAAGACAGTTTAATGCTTAAACGTTAGGCTGTGACCCTAACAATAGAACATAGTTCTTCCTGGCCAAAGGGCTAAATAGAACTGCTAATTCTTACCTCTGAAATTAAAACCTCAGGCCCTTTCAACTTTTGAAGGACAATAGACATCCAATGACCTTAGGAGTCACAACTCTTGGTGCAATTCCAAGCAAAAGTTTATGATAAAGCAAATAATAATTACACTGTTCCTAACTACAATTTTACTATTAACACTCCCACTTGTTTCTAAAAAATACAAAATTACCACAACAGTAAAAATCTCTTTTTTCATCTCAATTATACCAACAATATTAATAATGAAACATCAAATACAAAATATAAGCATAACAACCAACTTAATAGACACAAGCACAATAAGCATTATACTGACAACCACAATAAACAAATATTCAATATTATTTTTACCGACAGCTTTGCTAGTTACTTGGTCAATTTTAGAATTTTCAACCTGATACATGACAATAAACTCACTAACAAAAAAATTCAAAAAATATTTACTAATCTTTTTAGTATCAATAGTAATCTTGGCCACAGCTGGAAGTTTTATACAACTACTAATTGGATGAGAAGGAGTTGGCATTATATCATTCATACTAATCAACTGATGATCTACACGAATAAATGCCAACTCAGCAGCCCTACAAGCCATTATTTATAATCGAATTGGAGACATCGGACTAATTCTAGCAATACTCACTCTAATGTCTGACCTAGGAACATGAAACACCGAAACAGCCATCACACTGCACACAAAAAATACACTAATCACACTAGGCCTAGTAATAGCTGCAATAGGAAAATCAGCCCAATTCTTTATACACATGTGACTGCCAGCAGCAATAGAAGGCCCAACACCAGTCTCATCACTATTACACTCCAGCACAATAGTCGTAGCAGGAGTATACATATTGGCACAAATACACCCAATAATAAATACCACATACACAACGACTATTTGCCTTTTTCTAGGGGCAACAACCTCTATATACTCAGCAACATGTGCCATCGTCCAAAACGACATCAAAAAAATCATTGCTTTCTCAACATCAAGCCAACTCGGACTAATAATACTAGCAATTGGAATAAACAAACCAAATCTAGCCATTTTCCACATAATTACACATGCCACATTCAAATCAACCCTATTTTTAACTGCAGGATCAATCATCCACAACATACAAAACGAACAAGACATCCGAAAAACAAATTGTACCAAAACTACCATACCAATAACAATAACTATTATAACCATTAATGGACTCACCCTAGCAGGGGTGCCATTCCTATCCGGCTTTTATTCAAAAGACGCAATCATTGAAACAATATTAACTTCAAACTGCAATGCCTGAATCATAATATCCACACTAATCGCCACAACAATAACATCAGCATATACACTACGAATAATTATTTATACTGCCAAAAAAATTTTTAACCATCGCCCAATACTAACACAACAAGAAGCCACAAATACCCAAATAATACCTCTAATCCGACTTACTATAGCAACCATCATAACAGGAATACTACTATCAATAACCATAACAAACTCCCCAATTCTACTAAACAAAACAATAAAAATATTAACAACAATAACAATCCTAATCGGATCATATTTAACAACAGAACTCACAACCAAGCCAATATGAAATACAAAAAACATAAATTGAAAATTTATTTCACAATTAGCATTTTTTAAGTCACTACACCGAACACTACCTATAAAAATATTAAAATTCAGCCAAAATAAATCAACACAACTTACAGACTCAATTTGACTAGAAAGCATCGGACCAAAAATACTAGACCTGATTAACACCACAATCTCAAAAATCGTATCTATGCAAAAAGGCCAAATAAAAACCTACCTATCCATCCTCTTAATCACAATAATTACCGCCCTTATTAGCCAGACAATCTAACCTTATAAGCCCCAAACGACACACCACGAACCAATTCTAACACCACAAACAACGTTAACAACAAACAAAACCCAACAAACAAAAGACTAACCCCTCCAACCAAATACAACAATGAGACCCCAAAGTATCCAGAATCAAATACACAACACAAACCAAACCGCTCTACACCAAATGTAACAAAACCACCATATCCATAAAATAAAGGAACAAAAACCAACACTATAACCACCACACAACAAAAAACAGAAAACCCAACAAAACGAGCATGTCATACCTCAGGATATAAATCACTAGACATGGCTACAGAATAAGCAAAAACTACCAACATTCCCCCTAAATAAATCAAAAATAAAATTAAACCAGAAAAAGAGTCACCAACACCTGCTACAACAGCAGACCCAAACCCAGACGCCAACACCAACGATAGGGCCCCAAAACATGGAGATGGATTTGAAGAAACACCAACAACCCCAAGAAAAAAAGCTAAACTAATTAACAAAATAAAATACATTATTTCCACTGGCATTAAGTCAGACCTCTGATATGAAAAATCAACGTTGTAATTCAACTATAAAAACCATATGACCCATAACAAAACAAAATCAACAATTATAAAAATAATAGATACCTCACTAATCAACCTACCAACCCCATCAAACATCACCGCGTTATGAAACTTTGGATCACTATTAGCCATAACACTAATAATCCAACTCACCACCGGAATTTTCTTAGCAATCCACTTCACAGCCAGCACAACAACAGCCTTCGACTCTCTAATACACATTATACGAAATGTAAACTTTGGATGACTAATACAAAACATTCATGCAAACGGGGCCTCCATATTTTTCATGTGTATCTATATCCACATTGGACGCGGAATCTATTATGGATCTTACCTATATAAAAAAACATGAAACATAGGAATCATCCTACTGCTCCTCACCATAATTACAGCATTCATAGGATATGTACTACCTTGAGGGCAAATATCATTCTGAGCCGCCACAGTTATTACAAGCATAGTTTCAACAGTACCATACCTTGGAGACCCAATCATTAAATGAATTTGAGGAGATTTCACAGTAAATGAACCAACCCTAACTCGATTTTTTACCTTCCATGTAATCACCCCATTCCTAATCTCCGCACTAACAATAATCCATTTAATATTCCTGCACGAAACAGGATCAAGCAACCCAACAGGACTACCATCAACCCTTGACATAGTACCATTCCATCCATACTTCTCATATAAAGACCTTTTAGGCGCGTCAATCACACTACTTCTATTATTAATATTAACAACACTTACACCCGACTTATTCACTGAACCAGAAAACTTCCGACAGGCCACTCCACTTAATACACCATCACACATCAAACCCGAATGATACTTTCTATTTGCCTACACAATCCTACGATCTATCCCAAACAAACTAGGAGGAACATTAGCCCTAATAACATCAGTTTTAATCTTAATTATCCTACCAATCACGCACATGTCAAAACAACGAACAATAATATTCCGTCCAATTTCACAAATCATATTCTGAACTTTTATCTCAAACTTATTAATTTTAACATGAACAGGAGAACAACCAGTACGATACCCTATAATCGAACTAGGCCAAGCAGCATCAACTACCTACTTCGCTATACTAATAATCATCTTACCAACAATTTCAACCCTAGAAAACAAAATCCTATACAAAAACTGTCCAAGGTAGCTTAAATACAAAGCAATAGTCTTGTAAACTATAAATGGAACACTTTCCCCAGGACATCCTGATTCCTCCTTAATTCAATAACCAAAACTCCCTATTATACATATGTATATATTACATATAGTGATTTCCCTCATATATAATCATATATACATAATATTAATAATAATACATAATACATAGAATGTTTATTGTACATAATATTATCTCCCTCATGTCTAATAAGCAAGTATCAGTATCTCTAACATACATAAACATCTTGTCTGTCCAAACAATATTACACACTGACTTCTCACGAGAGATCAGCAACCCGCCATCGCAAGGCTTTAAATTACCAGTCTCGTGGAGCCTTTAACTAAGTTACCGCTAGATATGATCTTTCCAAGACCTCTGGTTGTTTAGTCAGGCACATCACAACCACATCCGCACACGGTGATCTTTCCAAGACCTCTGGTTGATGAGTGTGCTACATCTCACCCGTGACCAGACATTCCTTGGCTCTCCCGGCATTTGGTATTTTTTATTTCTTTTTCCTTTCAGCCTCATTTCAAGTGGTGTCCACCAATAAAACTCCTCAATGCCCATAATATGAAGACTATTTGTCCACAATCATCCTGCCAGGCGATATCTTTCCATGCTCGAAAGACATACAAAACCCAAGATTTTGCCTTAATTTAACAGCTATTCCACTAAAACGACAAACTTTAACAAAAAAAAATTAACGAATGTTTTAAATAACTCAGAAACACGTCTAAAACAAACAAATCAAACAAATACAATCACTCAACAAAACAAGCCAATCAACAAGTTATAATAACACAAATACTATAACAATTAACAACAACATCAGGAGGTCGCCAAACACATCGAGTCCAAAGTACTCAAACTCCTGTAAAACAATTACTAATATATATATAATATTTTTCATTATATATAACATTTTTCATTATATATATATATATATAGTATTAAGTAGCTTAACTAAAAGCATAGTGCTGAAGCCACTAATATGAGCACAGCTCCAAATACAATCAAAAGAGGACATTGCCCATAACTGATTCCCAAAACCAGCATTTTATTTAAATTACCTTCTGCATCCTGATTCCTCCTTAATTCAATAACCAAAACTCCCTATTATACATATGTATATATTACATATAGTGATTTCCCTCATATATAATCATATATACATAATATTAATAATAATACATAATACATAGAATGTTTATTGTACATAATATTATCTCCCTCATGTCTAATAAGCAAGTATCAGTATCTCTAACATACATAAACATCTTGTCTGTCCAAACAATATTACACACTGACTTCTCACGAGAGATCAGCAACCCGCCATCGCAAGGCTTTAAATTACCAGTCTCGTGGAGCCTTTAACTAAGTTACCGCTAGATATGATCTTTCCAAGACCTCTGGTTGTTTAGTCAGGCACATCACAACCACATCCGCACACGGTGATCTTTCCAAGACCTCTGGTTGATGAGTGTGCTACATCTCACCCGTGACCAGACATTCCTTGGCTCTCCCGGCATTTGGTATTTTTTATTTCTTTTTCCTTTCAGCCTCATTTCAAGTGGTGTCCACCAATAAAACTCCTCAATGCCCATAATATGAAGACTATTTGTCCACAATCATCCTGCCAGGCGATATCTTTCCATGCTCGAAAGACATACAAAACCCAAGATTTTGCCTTAATTTAACAGCTATTCCACTAAAACGACAAACTTTAACAAAAAAAAATTAACGAATGTTTTAAATAACTCAGAAACACGTCTAAAACAAACAAATCAAACAAATACAATCACTCAACAAAACAAGCCAATCAACAAGTTATAATAACACAAATACTATAACAATTAACAACAACATCAGGAGGTCGCCAAAACACATCGAGTCCAAAGTACTCAAACTCCTGTAAAACAATTACTAATATATATATAATATTTTTCATTATATATATATATATATATATATATATATATAAATAAATAAATATTAGCAGCCTAAATACAAAGCAGAGTGCTTGAGCCACTTACATTTAACAAATACAATATTAAACGTTTTGGTCCTGGACTTACTGTTATTTATAAACAAACTTATACATGCAAGCCTCCGCACCCCAGTGAAACATGCCTTTTAAGACAAACCGAAAATAAGAGCAGGCATCAGGGACATACCCTAAGACGCCAAGCCACGCCACACCCACACGGGCACGCAGCAGTAATTAACATTTGAAAATGGGACACAGCCCGATCAAGATATGCCTTATTAGAGCCGGCAAATCTCTGTGCCAGCCGCCGCGGTTACACAGAAAGCTCAAAATAACAACCCCGGCATAAACATGACTATAAGACTCGGCCACAAAATTAAGGAAAAAATGAAACTAAAACGTCAAACCATATTAATCAGAAACCTAACCATACACCTTAACATTAAAGGACTTTTGACTCATTAAAACCTGGAAACAAACTAGGATTAGACACCCTACTATGCCAGGAAATAAACACTATTACCAAAAAAGTACAAGAAACACTTGAAACTTAAAAGACCTGGCGGTGCTCAAACCAACCTAGAGGAGCTTGTTACATAATCGATAATCCGCGATAAACCTCACCCCCTCTGGCACTTACCAGCCTATATACCGCCGTCGACAGCCCATTTCACAAGAAATGTAGCAAAACCCAGATTTGCCTCTAACACGACAGGTCAAGGTGTAGCTAATGAGGAGGAGAATAATGAGCTACATTACTATACACCAACAAAAACTACATTTGAAACTAGCAGTTGAAGAAGGATTTAGCAGTAAGGGGAACCAGAACATTCCCCTGAACATCAGCTCTTGAGCACGCACACACCGCCCGTCACCCTCCTCGATCTGTTTAGAGGAGGAAAGTCGTAACATGGTAAGCGTACCAGAAGGTGCGCTTGGAGGCAAAAAGTAGCTTATTATATAAAGCACCCGTCTTACAAACGGGAAATGTTTCATACGACCTTTTTGAGCCAACAACAGCCCAAACAACAACCCAAAAAACCAAACCAACAGCCCAAAACATTTTAAAAGACAAGTAATTGAGAATAAACCTCACCACGACGCCTTAGAGATAAGTACTGCAAAGGAAAAGTGAAAGACCAATAATCCTAAGCCAAAAAAAGCAGAGATTAACCCACCTACCTCTTGCATCATTGTCTAGCCAGCACACACAGACAAGAAGCCTCCCAGCCTCCAACCCCGAATGCAAGTGAGCTATTTTAAAGTAGTTCACAGGAACAAACTCATTTCTGTAGCAAAAGAATGAGAAGACTTAAAAATAGAGGCGAAAAACCAAACGAACTTGCCGATAGCTGGTTGCCTGACCAAAGAACCTAAGTTCAGCCCTGGACCAAAAAATAACAAACTAATTAACCCTTTAATCCAGGACATAGTCAGTGAAGGTACAACTACACTGACATTGGATACAACCAATGCTGGAGAGAAAGCACTCATACCTGAAACTAAGTAGGCTTTAGACCAGCCAACACAAAATATTACGTTATAGTAACAATACTAAAAATGTAACACACGCCAACAACCTCCCACCAACAACCCAGGCCATTCTATACCATATAGAAGAGCCCATGCTAGAACTAGTAATAAGAAATATTCTCACAGAACAAAAGCCCACACCACAACAGATTAAAAAACACATGGAACACAATACACAACCCACAACATCAAACTGTAGACCCAACACAGGATTGTTCATCGACGGCATAAAATTTCAAAAGGAACTCGGCAACCCATCTTTCCAACTGTTTACCAAAAACATAGCCATTAGCCAAACAAGTATTAAAGGTAATGCCTGCCCAGTGAGGCACAGCCCTTAAACGGCCGCGATAACCCGTGCGAAGGTAGCGCAATCACTTGTCTCCTAATTAGAGACCCGTATGAACGGCCACATGAGAAAGAAACTGTCTCTTGAAAATAGCCAATGAAACTGATCTGCCTGTACAAAAGCAGGCATAACGAAACAAGACAAAAAGACCCTGTGAAACTTTAAATACCATATCAACCACATGATATTACTTTTTAGTTGGGGCAACTACAGAGAAACAAAACCTCCGCCATCTACCCAGACCAACAAGTCTAACAAATTAAACCACCTAGACCCAGTACAACTGATTAACGAACCAAGCTACTCCAGGGATAACAGCGCCACATTCTTGAAGAGTTCTTATCAACAAGAATATCTACGACCTCGATGTTGGATCAGGATATCCTAACGGTGCAGAAGCTGTTAAGGGCTCGTTTGTTCAACGATTAATATCCTACGCGATCTGAGTTCAGACCGGAGCAATCCAGGTCGGTCTATATCTGTTACACCGCTTCAACCAGTACGAAAGGACCGATGAAGCAAGACCAATTACTTAAGCCACGTCTTATTAACAACGTGCTGAACAAAACTAAAGCACAATAAGTAAACCACACCACGATCCTAGACCAGAATCAATCCATTGGTGTGGCAGAGTCAGGCTAATGCAACGGGCCTAAAACCCGCAGTCAAACGTTCAAATCGTTTCACCAACAATCAACACCATACAAACAATCAACTTTTTATCCGCCATTGTGTCTACCCTAATAGCAATCGCCTTCTTAACCCTACTTGAACGAAAAATCATAGCATCAGTACAACAACGAAAAGGCCCAAATACTGTAGGACCTAAAGGCCTCCTACAGCCAGTAGCAGACGGATTAAAACTATTTATTAAAGAGCCAATCCATCCAACCCTATCATCAAAAACCCTATTCATTCTATCCCCTATATTAGCCCTAACACTAGCAATATTAATTTGAACCCCAATTCCAATACCATCCCCATTAGTAAACATAAACCTAGGACTCTTATTCCTAATAGCCTTATCAAGCATAACAGTTTACACAATTATATGATCCGGGTGAGCATCAAACTCAAAATATTCACTAATCGGATCACTGCGAGCTGTTGCACAGACAATTTCATACGAGGTTACACTGGGCCTAATACTAATATGCCTAGCCTCACAAACAGGAGGATATACAATACAACTATTTTCAACAACTCAAGAACAAACCTGACTAGCAATAACATCCTGACCAATCGCAATAATATGATATGTGTCAACACTAGCAGAAACAAATCGCACCCCATTTGATTTAACCGAAGGAGAATCAGAGCTAGTATCAGGATTCAATGTAGAATACGCCAGCGGTATATTTGCCATATTCTTTTTAGCAGAATACTCAAACATTTTAATAATAAACACCCTATCCGTAATTCTATTTTTTAACCCAGCACAAAACGAACCAAACACATTTACAATAAACTTAATAGTTAAAACAGTAATATTAACAATAGGATTCGTATGAATTCGAACCACATACCCACGATTTCGATATGACCAACTAATGCACCTTCTATGAAAACAATTTCTACCACTGACTCTAACTGCATGTTTGTTGTACACAACACTACCAATTTCAACCACCTCGATCCCTCCAAACAATTATACCTAGGGGAAAAGGATTTAAACCTTCGACAAAAAATCCAAAATTTTCCGTATTTCCAACTATACTATCCCCTACCACTAGGAAGTGTGCCCGAGAAAAGGGACTATTTTGATGAGATAAGCACAGAGACATTAACCTCTCACCTCCATTAGGATCTGCTACATCAAGCAGTTGGGCCCATGCCCCAAAAACGGTAAACATACCTCCTAATGTTGCCAGCAACAGCCAACATAATAATTATATTAGGATTAATCATAGGCACAATCACAGCCATATCTTCCAATCACTGACTAATAGCATGAATCGGACTAGAAATAAACATGCTAGCCATCCTACCAATTATTTCAAAACCAAAAAATCTACGAACAACAGAGGCAACAACAAAATACTTCCTAACACAAGCAACTGCATCCGCCCTAATATTACTAGCAAGCACAACAAATGCCTGACAAACCGGAAACTGAAACATTACACAACTAGACAACAAATACTCAGCAACAATAATAGTCATTGCAATAACAATAAAAATGGGAGCTGCCCCTACCCACTTCTGACTGCCAGAGGTAATACAAGGGTCAACACTATACACCACATTACTAATAACAACATGACAAAAAATCGCACCTATCACCTTAATCTATATAACTTCAAACCACACTCCCCCAAAAATCCTCATAACAATTGGAATCTTATCAATTATGGTAGGCGGATGAGGAGGCATTAACCAAACACAGCTACGAAAGATAATAGCCTTTTCATCAATCAATAATATCGGCTGAACAATCACAATAATAGCAATCTCCCCAAACGTAGCCATACTAAACATCATAATTTACATTATAATAACCACACCAACACTATTACTACTGGCAACAACATCTACAAAAACACTACAAAATCTATCAACAACATGAACAATCTCCCCAACCATAACCTATACATTTGCTATACTAATACTATCCACTAGTGGACTTCCACCCTTCACTGGATTCGCACCAAAACTAATTATATTAAATGAACTAATTATACAAAAACTAACAACAATAGCAACCCTAACAGCCACCCTATCACTAATTAGCCTACTATTTTATCTACGCACCACCTACCTAATTATAATACTCACACCACCAATAACAACACCATCACTAACAAAATGGCGTCACCAACTACATCAACCAAAACTAACAACAATACTTACTCCAACAGCCCTACTGAGCATCATATTAATCCCATCAATACCATACAGACAGAAGCTTAGGACTAAACATTAAACCAGTGGCCTTCAACACCACAGACAAGGGACCCCAATAACCCTTAGCTTCTGTAAGACCTATAAGACCCTTCTTACATCTTCTGAATGCAACTCAGATATTTTAACTAAACTAACGTCTCCAAAACCGGCGGGCCTCGATCCCACAAAAAATAGTTAACAGCTATCTGCCCAAACCAGCGAGCATCAGTTTACTACTCCTTATATAAAAAGGAGTAGACCTAAGAGACTCATTCTCTGCTCTAAATTTGCACTCTAGAAATTTTAGGCCTGGCAAGAGGAGCCTACCTCCATAAATGAATTTACAATCCACCGCCTAAATTCAGCCACCTTACC